ATGCCCAAAAGGGCCCGGTGGTGTACTGGGACCCCCCGGCATTTCAGGAAATGGATTTTAATAGGGGAGTATGGCTTCTGCTAGCTCGTTCATGAGCAGAAATCCAAGCTGGATCCCCCCCTTAAAAAGAAGGAGCAGAATTACCTCCACCAGTTTGTCGATTGGAAACCCAAGAAGAGAAAAGAGTTCTCACAGCAGATCGTTGTCTTAACTCCATGATTGAGGCTTCAGGCGATAGAACTTCATTGATATCATCTGGAATTTCCAGATCAGCAACATTTTCATGAACCGGAGATAAGTTAAGGCTCTGAATCCCATCAAGAGATCCCATAGAACGATGGCGCCTTGCATCCCCTGACTGCGGTACATTAACCGGCGACGAAACCTCAGATCTAACATTCACTACTTGTTGATCTCTCGAACCAGCATTCCTACCTCTTCCCCTACCCCTAGCCATAGCCATAGCTACAACAAAGTTGAGGAGACAAGAGAAGCGAAAGATGTGAAGAGAGAACGAAGGAGGCGAAGAAAAATCAGAGCAACGAAAACCCTAGAAAACTTAGAGAGAGGAGAGAGTTTCTCTCTCTAAAAAAAAATTTTCCAAGACTTGTCAACTTCAAGTATACATGTTGAAAAGGCTAAACTTCAAACATTGTTCCGCCAAAGGATACATATCTCATATTATAAAATTGTTCTTCTATTTCCCGATCTAGAAGAGTAAAGAAGACTCTCTATTCCACGGAAAGTCGGAATACCCTTCTTAGTGGAAGAATCATATCCCTTCTCATCTACAATTGCTAAGTTGCAAAAAGACTTAATAAGATTCTATAGCTCCATAAAAGCTTTCCTACAATGAAAAGAAGAACCGAGAGAGCCCAATGCAAAGAACTCCAGTGAATGTAATACGAGGAGGTAATTTCTATTTGCTTGCTTGGAATAAGCCAAAGATCCCTTTTTTTAGTTCTGCTGTAAAAGCAACCTAAGCAGTGGTTGGCTAAGCCGTAACGCGGGCATACACACGAACTGGCTTTTTTACTTTCTGATCTTATTCGTCTTCTAGAAGCATCACTCTATTCTCTCTTATGGAAACATCTATTGGTATTGGAAACCCTGTTCATGAAGAGCGGTCGCTCATCTCTCTTTTCGAGTTCTCGGTCTCACCTAGCGTAAATGAGTTGTATTGTGGAGACGAGCTGGCTAGACTCTTATCGAAATTGTGTATATGAAGAAGAAGAAAAAGAGATTCTGAATGGATTGCGCAGTCAATCTTTTTAACTGAACCTCCTCTTGTTCTCTCTCCGATAGCACGGATCCTATTAAATAGACAGATAGAAAGTGTGCAGTGAAGGATCTTTCTATGTAACCGGTCTTGGAAAAAGGGCTCAAACAAAGGATGCCTGCCCCATTTCGTTCTTGGTAAAAAACCA